CATTTTGTTCTAGGATTCTTTCTATTCGTGGGGCATTTGTGGCATGCGGGAAGGGCTCGTGCAGCTGCAGCGGGATTTGAAAAAGGAATCGATCGCGATTTTGAACCTGTTCTTTCCATGACCCCCCTTAATTGAGACAGGAGATCAAATGCATGAAGTAGGAATCCATTTGATTCCATTATACATATTAGGATCGGGGCATACTAAAATTTTAAAAAGTATTTCTTTTTACTTTTTTTTTTATTCATAGATTAGATTATATCTATTTCTATATTTCTTTCTATTTCTATATATAAATATTTATTCTAAATTAAAAAATAAAATAAAAAAAGAAATGAAATTAAAAATTTTATTTTAATTTATTTTTTTATATTTACTTCTTTTTTCTGGCTCGGCTAGGTGGGATAGCCGAGCCGTGCCTCTTTATAACACAGGTCAGGCCTAATTAATAAAGAAACAAATCTATTCAACGAGTAAAAGGAGAGAGAGGGATTCGAACCCTCGATAGTTCTTTTTTCAGAACTATACCGGTTTTCAAGACCGGAGCTATCAACCACTCGGCCATCTCTCCGAGAGACAATCTCTATTTTATTCCCCAAAATGGAACATGGCCATATGAGTTGATACCATAACTATCTCTAAAAGCATCCAGCTAGATTTTGCTGTATCTATCTGTCTAGTTCTAGTATAGTATCTATCTGTTTATATAGATAGATGCATGAGCCAGTATGCCCGTTTGTGAAGTAAATAAAAAGGGCCTCTCGGCTACGCCATGTTACAAATAAAAAAAAAAAAAAATACAATACTAAAAAAATACTAAATTAAAGATTAAATTCGGAATAAGTTCGAAAGGATCAATATATTCATGGGCAAATCAAATCCCCCCACGATAGATTTTAGTCCAATTTGGACTGAGAGGGGGATCAAATGGTATAGTTCAAGTTCATTTGTTGGTAGCTTGGAGGATTACAAGCATGACTATTGCTTTCCAATTGGCTGTTTTTGCATTAATTGCTACTTCATCCATTTTAGTAATTAGTGTACCCATTGTATTTGCTTCTCCTGATGGTTGGTCAAGTAACAAAAATGTTGTATTTTCGGGTACATCATTATGGATTGTATTGGTCTTTCTAGTCGCTATCCTTAATTCTCTAATCTCTTGAACCTCCTCGTACAGAATAAAAAAAGCGACCCCTCCCCCGAAGGAATTCCGACTGTGAGACACATTAAAATGAAATATGAGTCCCAAAAATAAAAAAAAAATAAAGAAAAAAAGTTGGAGGGGGAGGGGTCACTTCTTGAATGAAAAAAAAAAAAAATGAATAATCTAATGTTAAAATAAAATAATTGGAATCCATTATATTATACATTATATTATATGGCCCTGTACAAAATATGGCCCTGTACAAATAGGATCCAGACACATATATATATATGTAACATATATATATATGCATATATATGATATATCATATATGTGTGAACACGATGATGTTCATATCAGAACGAAGAAATGCGGATATGGTCGAATGGTAAAATTTCTCTTTGCCAAGGAGAAGATGCGGGTTCGATTCCCGCTATCCGCCCAGGGTAAAATAATCTAATATGATAAAAGATTCGGTATAGTTGACCACGATAATGTAGTGGTTCTATCTTCCCTCCTCTCTCCCACTATCCTTCTCTACTACTATCCAAAAACAATTAACATTAACGGAATTACACCTAATGCCTAGCCTAAAAATGAATTTCTGACAAACAAAAATGTAGCGGAGACAGGATTTGAACCCGTGACCTCAAGGTTATGAGCCTTGCGAGCTACCAAACTGCTCTACCCCGCACGAAAGACCCGGGAACTAGTGGACCAAGAAGGATTGGGTTGCCCCTCTACCATAATAAATAGACTAACCCATTTCTACAGAATGGTAAAGGGGCCCCTCTATGATCTATGATCATAGAGACCCTTAGAAATATGAAGAAGGAGTATTTTACCAACTTGATCTCGTTGCCCCCGGCAATAAACATGCATGAACCCTTTCGCGAAGTATGTGCCCAGATAGCCCAAAGTCCCTATAGTTACCTCTGGGCCTTCCGGTCGAAAAGCAACGTCGATGAAGACGTATAGGTGCACTATTACGTGGCGGGGATTGCAATTTTCCATGAATTTCCCATTTGTCACTCAACGACGAAACTTTGCTTATTTCTTTTTTGGGGGATCGGCGAATCAAATGATATTTCTCTTTTAATTTCTGCCTTTTACTCTCCCTTTGAATCAAACTTTTCCTTGCCATAATTGTTCAGTTCCCATTTTATTATCAATGATACGGGTCGGATCCTAGATGTAGAAATATAAGAGGGTAGTGGTAGTCCCCCTTCTCCACCGAATTAAATGAGATTGTCGCCGATGGAGCACATTACAAGAAAAATGAATTAACCAAATTTGCCTGATGTGGAGGCAATCAAGAAGGCTGCATAAGTGAATATATAACCTACAGAAAAGTGG